GAGGTAGATAGATAGGACTACTAGTTGCTCGATCAGGACCCTAGCTTTATTGCGAGCCAAAAACCTCACCTCCAACGTAGTTTCCCTACCTCCTTCCAAAAGCGAATCAACTCCCCTATCCTACCGTTCCTCACTTTACACAAGGGAACGACTGACCCTCGGAAAGAGAAACATACAAGAATGACCAGCACCGACCGAACGAGCCAAGCGAGAAGCAGGGGAAGAGGGATTCCACCACTGCCAGCACAGCAGAGGGAGAGATAACACAACCGCTGCACTCAAAGCAGAGCGATAGAAACATACACGACTTCCATAACAAAAACCCGCTTGGGGAATACCTCACCACAGTGCTACACCAAGCGTGGAGACTACCTAACCTCCTCAGTGCGACACGAAGCTTTAGTTACTCCTTTCTACAATTGCATTCCTTAGAACACTTCCGTAGACTGCAGTCGGCTTTAGTGACTCCTTTCGTAAACTTCAGTCGTCTGAGCTCGTTTCTACAACTGCACTCGCTTGGGGAATACCTCAGGGCTACAAGAACCGGGGCGACCCTCAGTGAGACACGCCCCGACTCAAAGACTTAAGGGCTCGAGACTCTCCATTTCGAGTCCCTTATCAGTTGCTTGAGCAGACCCCTCACAGCCTACAGGCGTTACCAGGGAAGATGCCCCCAGTTCGATACAGGGGGATAGAAGAAAGCCTTCCCTACACGAATACCACTCGTACAAATATCCCTCCTCCACACGACTCGTAGGGACTACCTAAGTGCTAGCTACACGACTCGAGGACACGGGCGACAAGACTCGTACAGAGCTTATTGCACACCAGCGACGGAACGCATCTCCCTGCAGGGCCTGGCCCCGGAACACCGGTTCCCGGTTCAAAATCGAAAATACTGTTCGGTAGAGAAGTGCAGTAAGGCACGAAACGCAGCTGACTGCCCCCGGCCTACCCGACGGAACGGAGTGCCGCCTACTTGCTTTGCTTTTCAAAGCCTACTCCCTACCAGTACCAGCCAACAAAGCAGAACCCGCCCCGTTGAGTCGTTCTTCTCAAAGCGCCGAGTTCCTCTACTCGCCTCTCGTTCTTGTAGGTAGAGCTCCGACCGGAGTGGGCTGCCAATAGGTTAGACGGAGGGGTAGAAAGGCAAAAAGAACAGGAAAGAGCCAAGCAGCTGCTACGATCACTCTAAGACCGCTTATTCAAGAGCTCCTAATTGAACAGTTAGCTATTCTGTAAGAACTTATTCTATCACAACTTATTCTTTCTTCTTCACTTGCAAAGAACCTATTTGATTCAATTGCAGCTCCTTCTATGCTATCAATCCCATTTTGTTCACAGCGTCCTCTTCTGGGAAGGAATTGATGGAAGGAAGGAAGGCTTGACTTTCCCCGTTCTTTGTCTTCTAGGCGTCGGAGGAAGGGAATGGAATGAAATTCCTAATGGTTCTCCGCCTTTTAACCCTTGGCAGGGGAGAAGGACTAATCTCAGTCTATTCGGCCTTCTTGGGAATGGAATCCTGGGTACGTCCACATTTGGGCAACTTTCACTATGCGAGGGCTTTGGTCTGCTTCCTTCTTTTGAATCACAGGAAATGATTCAATCTCGAACTGGGCCTGACTATTCAGTTGAAGTGAGAGTTGGTTCAACTATCGAGGATAGGAATTGATTCAAGACTGCCTGCTAGTAAGTGAGGCAATCGATCAGAACGCTAACAGCGAGATGCAAACTCACCTTTGTCCCTCAATCAATGGGGCAAGTCGAGGCATGTCTTCTTTCAAGCAAGACGAGTTAGCTCCTTTCTCTGAAAGATGAGGTGGTTTGACCATACTGGAAAGGGTTGAACCTGCCTACTTACTAAGCCTTAGAAGCCCTTAAGGAGGCCTAAATCTGGAGTGTTCCCTAGCTTTATTCTTTCTTTGTTTGCTTCCGTCGCTCAGTGGCACTACCGCCCCTGACAAACTTTCTGTCTAACTGTCTAAAGCCTTCCCCTTGGGAACCTAGCTCGGTTGCTCAGTGCTTCCGGGCTTCAAACCAGGGGGCTTCCGCAGAACCGGGCTCCCGTCTATCACACACTAACTGTCTATCTCTCTTGCTCGGTGTGCTCCTTACTCGGTAAGCTCGGCAAGTAAGTAATTAGTCCTCTTCGTTTAGTTTCTAAGTAAGGAAAGCTATCTTCTCAAAGCAAAGTCAAATCTTCAAAAGAAAAGGATGGACAAAACCCTTTCTAAGGATGAGGACGGTAGTTCGGGAGTGAGCAAGACGGGACGAGTCAGGAAGCAGCGACTAGAAGCTCACTACCATCAGAGATTGATTGAATCCTCATCCAGAAAAAAGTAAGGAAACGAGCCACAAGCTCTCATTTAGCGTTTATAACCCACGTTGAGCAGCGGACAATGGTACCAGTTCTCCTCACTTCAAAAGAGCTAAACACGAGACTCAACCCTCATCCTTTGTCTGGACGATAGCCCCAGTCGCCGGTTGGGCTACGGATCACGGTGAATACGGGGCGCGGTCGCAACAGTCGCCTTCCATGCCCTTGCAAGCTACCTTCTTTCTATAGATGGTGATCAGACTTGTTAACTTCTATGCTGAGAATCATCTTTCTATCCCCGCTTTGATTGACCTTGACCGGTCATTGCTGGAAAATAGGGCTTGGGGCGACGCTTCCCTCCTTTCCATGGGCTTTCTCCGGTCCCCTTCCTTTCTAAATCTGCCTTTCCACGCGAAAGACTCTTTGCCTTTTTCACAGTCAATGGTCACACTTCCTCTCGATCGGAGTCGACCTCAGTCCCCCGCTTCCCCCACGCTCCTGCTTTCTCTCGCCTTCGTCTTCAAAGTATGATTCGTCGCCATCGTAGATCCACCATCCAGATAAGGTTCCACGCTTGATAGTCCGATCGTCCGAAACAGAGTGAGAATTCGCATCCACATCCGAGTCCCAGTCGCAGATGCTTCAGCAGCATTAGCAGGGTTGTTTCCACTATATTGGACATAAGGAACTTACGTCTCTCCCCTCATACCCACAGTAACTTTAGGTCTCTCAAAGCACTCTTCCCTTTGGGCGGTCCGAAAACCATTTTCTTTTGCCCGAAGTTTACGAAAGAAAAACTGTGGGCTAGGGCTAGTGGACTCAGCTACAGGATTCGAATCATACTTACTTATTACGAAATAGGGTGGGACAACAGCCCTTTTCCCGGATCACTCTTCATCGGAAAAGAATTCGGCTTCATCCGTACCTTCCACTTCTGTCCCAACTACTGTAACTTATACTTTTGGCACAGTCTCAACTGACTATGATCGCCTCCCCTCTGGAACGGTTGTTGGTGTCTCCTCTCAGTCGCCGAGGGCTCTCCTCTCTGGCCATAGTATACCTCATCAGCTGCGTCTTTTTAGACTGACTATAAGATTTATACCCTTTTTACCGAGAAACCTAATCGCTTGCTTCCAGCCGCCTACCTATCTATCTCTTGACTTTGGACGGTTTTCGGCTACGTTCGGGCGAGGGAGCAACTCTTGTTGCGATGCGAGGTTTTATCTATCTTCTTGTCTGGTCGCTGCGGAGACACTCTTTTTTTTATATAAAAGATCGGATTTTGATTTCCTATTCCCCTGCCCTATTGGATTGAGAAACCTTCTATGTATGCCCCTTTAGAGTGAACCTCTTTTTTTTAATAGGGCTTTATGCCTGAACGCTACCATATAGCTGTTTATGAATTAGGCTCCCTATTGGATCAACCATAGAATATACATCCTATCCTGGTACGAGGGGCGTGCAGAAGGAACTGAAAGCCAGGCAGTTGAAACGATGAAACCGACAATACCGAACTTCAAGTTTAAAAACAGTTGCGAGGTACGCCATAATAGCTTATGAAGTATATAAAGTTGAGGTATATTTGGTGGGTTTTCCATGGCCGACGACGTAGTCTTTCTTACTCCACGAACTTCAAGTAGACAGACAAGCTACTGACAAGTAAGGGTTAGTTGGGCGTGCACCAACAACACTTTTTGAAACGAATGAAAGCCGGGCTTCAGGTTAAATCACCTTTGACCAGGCTGGGCGTACGAACAGAGCTAGCCTATGAGTAGCTACCTGCTTCTCCGAGTTCCGTTAAGTCAGTCAGGTCTCTGGTCGTTTAATGGTCTTTTTGAGGCCAAGTAGTATGGATTCCGCTAATTGCTTAGGTAGAGAGAGAAACATCCCGCTAATGAATGGCGTAAGCCACACCAAGTAAGATAGAACAATTAGCTCATCTGCGAACTACCCGTCGTAGCACTTCTTCTTAAGTCCCGTCGTAGCACTACTCGTAATAAGAACATGTTTCTCCTTCTTCTTCGTAGTAGTCATTAATAAATAAAAAAAAAGAATGCATATGTTTCCCCGGAAAGAGCTCTCCGTGAAAAGATTCGAACTATGGATATTCCAGAACAAGATTGGTATTTCGAAGCGGTTTGTAGCGCTATACATGAGCATTTCTCATATCTCAAAAGGAGGAGTGCGCATTTCCTCCAGGCTGCTAAGCCTGCAATGCAAGCAAGAAAGCAATCACATCAGGTCCCCTCTAGTTCAATTACACTTAACGGCATAGCGCTAGCGTAAGGCAGAAAAGCAAAGAGCTGGCGTGTCTTGTTGTTAGCTTCCAAAGCCAGGCGACGAGCTAATTGCTTTGAATGAATAGTTTCGAATCAGGTATAGTGCCCCACCAGGTCCGGACCGAGGTAAGGAGTCAGCAGCACTGGTAACAGAGGAAAAAGGGTAGAGATTGATGGTTTCAATACCCGTAATGGGGAAGAGCTTCTAACAGAAGGCTTCAGTCCTTTGACCAGACTAAGATCGAAGTAAGGTAGTCTTTTTTTCCAGAGAGGCGATCAAAGTGAGTGTTGATCTATAAGTTCAAGTAGGAGATGCAGGCAGCAGTTCTATCAGTGCAGTCAAGATCGGAGAGCATATTTTTCAGATACAGGTAGTCTAATCTATCCGAAGCAGCAATATGCGAATCCACCACATCATCCCCATCTGAAGCATCCTAAGATTAAGATACAACTGGTCGAAGAAACAGGCGCAGAAACGGAAATGGGAGGTGTATAAGGGAATCCCGTCTCCGAAGGTGTATAAGTGACGTCTCCGATTAAAGAGCCAGGCCGGCTCCCGAAAGGAGGGCAACAAAAGGATAAGAAAGTGGGGAGGATAAGATTCAGTGTCTTCTGTCTCCGAATAGAATAATGATCCGCTTTAGATGACATTCTTGGAGACTACATGAGCATTCCCATCATGTACAGATAGATTTTTTGAGAGAGACGGAAAGGGCGAGTAGAACGGGTGCTAAAACCATTGTCTGCGGCCGATGGTGCAGAATGACTACAATTTCCGTACTACCATGGAAAGGTGTTGAGACCGATCCGATGAGGCATCTGCGAGTGTGAGCTTTCCATTACATACAATCCCCTGAGCTTTGCTTTCTATCGTCTGGGGATGGACCTCCCACCGCTAGCAAATTATCTTCAATAACCGTAGGCATTTGAATGAAGCTCAAAAAAACGGATTCCACTTGTGCTTGAACTGACTGTGGCTTAAGTGAGTTGTCCGCAGATAAAGACTAAGCTGCATTGAGTCACCGCACATTGTTCTCGCTAACTTCTGCTTGGGACTTGACCAAACCGATTGAGTTCTCCGCCAGGAAGTGAAGAAGCGAGAAGTTCTAAAGTGACCAATTGGCATAAGCCCTCTAAAGGTGGGTGGTGGTTGGGTCTCGAAGCTGTCTTTGGGTATCTAATAGTATAGGCTAGAAAATACCAAACCAAGTAGTCGATCGGAACTGGTTGAGCTCGGCCAGTGAGAATGAGAAGGAGGCTGGCTCGCAACGTTGGCCCCTTTGGTTGTTGATGGTTTTGTGCCAGGTGTTTTATCCGATAGTGAAGTGGTTTTCTCCGATTTCAGTTGTTGGCGTTCGCTCAGGGGCTGGTTTTTACAGGTAGACCTGAGTTCGGTTCGCAAATCTCTTATAATTAATAAGTACGAAACCTCTTCTTCCTATGTTCTAGATGCTCAAACAATTAAGGACTCTGACTTACGAGTGAGCTCGGAGTAGAAGATGTCCCATTGATGTCCCAAAGCTTGTACCACCTCCAGTGGCAGCAGAAAGAGAAATATACGATCGACGACCATCATGAATAGTGTTGTTGGCGGGTGCATTGTTCTCTTCGTCTTCGATAGTAGGAGTTCCCCTTACTTAACCAATATGAACACAATGGGAAAAAGGGGGCAACGACATGCATGCACCGAGCGATACGGTGAAGACTATTTTGAGGGGGTGAGGAAACGTTTCGTATCACAATCGTCATAATACCTCTGGGTTGTTGGCTACTGTAAAGATGACTGGTGCTGTATTTCAATCCATCCTATTCCAATAGGAGGGAGGGAAGAAGCACTACACTTCTAGGAATCAACAACACGAACACTCCTGTAAACGAACACTTTCCACCTTAAAGTAGCTCTTGACCCCGAAGCTGTTATCCCCGCATTCTCACGACCAGCCGTTGAATCTACTTGTAGCGGTAAGCTCAGGTCTTTCTGTGATGCTCTCGTTAGTCGCCCCTGCTGTACGCCCAGGACTCGGAAAACACCAGTGTCCCCTTGACTTTGTTTGATTTGAGACGATGCACTAACCTATGAAATTCAATACCTTCAACCTTGCAAGCAACCTTGGTTGATCTCGTGACGACCCTTGCACAAGGCTTACAAGGCTTGCCCAACGACTGGGACAGGCTCATTATCAGTCGATCTATAGTTGGGTTGTTTTTATTGCCCTATTCTTCTTCTTTGCAACCGGTCCCATATGGGATGAAGAAACAAGGTGCTTTTAGCCGGTCACGTGCTTTTGCCACCAGTTAGGGAGGGCGGGTTCAGGGCATCGCCCATTCCTGCCATAGCCAGTGACAACCCAAACACTTTCAATACCTATACCTATCAGACTTATTCACGTCTGTGTTCTTCCTGAACGTTGGATAACGTCTGGTCCGCTTTTTTCTATGTCCTCGACAATCAGCACTTCTCGCTTCAACAGTTCCCGTCGGAGTCCCTGGAGTGACGACCCTTCTTTTCTTGGTCTGCATTGGGACGGTTACATGGAGATCATCGCGAACGGTTACATGAGATCATCCCTCGCTTGTGAATATGATCAGGTAGAGGCTCTTCCATGGGGTCGGGTCTATTGGCGAACCAGCAGCGTCGGTACTAGATCGACAGAGTTGGAGGGAAAGCAGAAAGTGATCTATTTGCATTGATCATCATCCGAGGACCAATAATGAGGTGAGGCTGGTCATCAGGTTTCCCTATCATATAGGTGCCTATAAAAAAAAGGCTTTTACTGCAGCGTATGTATGCGCGTCTGCCTTCCGTTGCTGCGAGCGAATCAAACCGAATCTTCCAACTGATCTATTTCATCGGTCAAAGTGCAATATTCGAATTTTGACGCTGAGGGAGGACCACCATGCTTTAGTTTAAAACCTGGTATTTGATTCCTATAATTGAATGTAAGTGACTCCAACCACTACGTAGTATTTATGACTCGCTGGTTGGCATTATTTCGATTAGCAACAAGTGGTGCCGGAAGGAGTAGAAGTCAACAAGTCTCAAAGCGCTTGAATGGTACAACCAGCGAACCAACCTTTTCGTAGAATGCCACAAAGCGGTGATAACGTCGTATCAAAAAGGGTCGTACATCAGGCCTCTGAGTACCCAATCCTTCGCCATTCCATTCTGACAGCAGACATCATCAGCGCGAGCTTTCGAACTCTGATCTCTTTTCTTGTTGTTTTCTATGGAACTCGACCCGGCTCCAACTACCTTTCAGAGTCGGTATTGGGAACTGAGTGAGACTCCTTGGCGCCATAGACTTCATATCCATCGACTCTCACTAAATAAGAAAGATAGATGATAGAGAAGAGTGATTGATCGAGAAGGTTTGTTCACTGCACGCATTCATCAGGCTATGAGAGCTCGCTTTATGGTCCGGCGGAGCTTCGTCGGCTAATGAAATGATGACCTAACCACCTAATTAATGCTTACCTCAGGTATATAGCAACCACGTGCTAAAATGCCTGGCCTGAATTTGGCATTTGCAGCTCTCTTTCCTTGGGTGGTTTGCCTTGGTCTCGTGTTCAATATTCTGATCCCGCGGTTGCTTTTTTTTCATATACAGAATACAGCTCTTCTGGTTTTAGTCAACCCAACCCTTGAAGCACATGCAATTACACTCACTCGACCCAATCCTTTACGAAAGGTTTCGGATCTACTTGTTGGGGATCTGGTTCGTGCCCAAGCCAATGAAAGCTTTGATTCGTAATGAATGTGACTTTCATTGACCCACGAGGTTCGAGTCCAAGAAGCTATGTCGCCAGGAAGCAAGCCTGAACCCATACCAGCGTAAGCTCAGTCGCAAGTGAGGGAAACCAATAAAATAGCCGATATCTACTACCACAAACCAGTTTGAAGTCAAACCCTCTGAAATTTCAAATAAGGGAAGGGAGTGCCATAGAGAAAGAACCTGAGATGATCCGATGCCATGCCAAGAGTGAACCGAGGCGAGGCACTGAACCAATCCGATACCCGCTACGGGATTGAAAACATCACTCTATTTGCAACCAACCGTACTTTCTATTGCTTCTTCCTCGGCTGAGAAATACCAATTGGTCACTATAAAAGGCGGATAAGCCAATATTGGTTCCCTTTTAGAGGCAGAGTGCCAATAGGTCAGTCACTGAAGATGTTGCTCGCTCGTGAGACTTCAAAAAAATCGTTGGTGCTCGTGAGACTTCAACCGATCGATGTATGTTGCTCGTTACACTTCCTTTTTCCTTCCGGCCGGTAATTGCTTTGCTGCTTTCTATCCGGTAACGGGAGTCAGTAAGAAACTAGGGCCTTCCTTGGCTCCTAGTTTACCGAGTGCAGTTGACATATAGGATTGCCTTGATCCGATAATGCCAACTTTTGAAGGTCGTTCGAGCTTTTCCTGGGAGTATGGCATGGGTGACTTCAGCGCCGTAGCGCCTGGTACTCGGACATTGGCTCGAGGCATTTCCTCTACCCCTTCTTACCCCCTGCCCTGAAAAAGCAAGGTCACCTTGCGTCCTTGCTTTTTCAGGTATAGAATCCTAAAAAAAGCAGCTAATGAATCCGCATCTGTTGTCCTTGGTTGTCTTTCGTACTTGCCTAAGGCTGTTGTGGTTGTAGCTCAATCAGTTCATTTTGAAGTTCCTGTTCACAAAACAATAAAAATCAAACAAGAAAAACATCTTTTTCCGAAGACTAGTTGTTTATACAAAGACAGGCTGATTCAAGCGCATACGCTACTTCTATAAGACTCCGCAAAGACAGTATTACCTCAATAGATCAACCAATCACAATACTATAGCATCGCTCACTCTCAAACACGAGCTACAACGCGGAACTGCATGCTGAAGTGGGGATCCTTTCAATTCTTTCATTTACGCTATTTATGCTAGTCATACTTTACCTCCTAATCCTAATATTATTGGGTCAAATATGAAATGGCTAGCCGATTCTCTCAATATGCCTTGGCTTATGCTCGGGGACTTATTCGAGCTTTTGTCCCAAAGAGAGATGGAGGTCCTCCGATCTTGAGGTCTAGGCTTTCTTTCCGCTTATCTTTAGTCTAAGGCTTACGAAGGTGGGGGCGCCATTACGGAGCAACCGAGGGAGAGGATAAGTCCAATGCGTATGAAATGAGGGGAGAGAGTTTCGCGATGGAACTGTCTTGAGCCGGCGGGGTGGCACAGCATGGGATGTGCCTTAGTTGAGTCTCTCGGACGGAAAAAGGAATCAAAGGATTCCGTTCCATTTCCTTTGTTAAGGACAAGAGGCCGTAGCCCGATCTCAACAGGTTACCAGACGCGTGACTGAGTTCTCGGTTTTGGCAGTTCCACTTTTGGGCATTGGTTCACGACTGCGCTTTCAAAGGTAGTTCTGAAGGGCACCTGTTCATCCTGATCCTATACCTCCAAAGCCTGTTTCAGATCCGCCGCCGCGTACATACGATCCTAATGCTCGCTGTGATTATCACATGGGAAGCCCAGGGCACTGGACTGACAGATGCTACAACTTGAGGCATAGGATTCAGGATCTTCGTGATCAACCACAATTGCAGGGACTAAGGGAGTTCAAAGTCGAGCGGAAGCCCAGCTTAAAACAAGAAACAAGCCCAATGTTATTAAAAATCCACTCCCGGCGCATGAAAGCAACACTGGGGCAGGATCGTCCACCAATGAAATCGACCACAAAAGAGTTCGATCCATCCAAGTTAATTACAACCCCCGGGGCCAAGGTCCGTCTGAATCTTGGAGAGGAAGATAATGCCGTATCAGTCTGTATGACATCCTTGTACCTCAAGAAATATCGGTTCGAACCACAGTTCAACTTAACTCCCGATGATGTTCTTCAAGGAATCAAGGAAAAATGGCTCCGGCCAGTGGCACCAGAGGATTTGCCTCTGATTGCTTATCACGATGACGGCACACCCGTTTACCAAGAAATAGTCAATCTCGAGACTCTCGCTCCCTACTTAGGGGCATTATAAAGCCCACCAGATGGGAACAACGTATTATTGCACGAGCTCCCAATGGAAAACCTTTCCAAGACAAGAAGGCACTTGGCAGACTTGTCACGTCAAGTGGGAAGGTTGTTTTTGTGACATATGTCACCCCCGGGAACACATATTTCGTAATCAATTTTGGGATAAGCCAAAAAAGAGAAGAAAGAGGAGAACTAAAAGGAGGAATAAACAAGCCAAAACAGAAGATCAGCCTATGGATCCATCAGAAGACTGGGATTGGGATCTTTGCGAAGGAATCCAATCCTTAACGCTGAAAGAGGACCCCGCAGAGTCTTCTCAGAAAGAAGACCCATCCCGACCCATCACTCCTCCCGGAATGAAAGTCCGTCTGAATACTAAAAAGGGGACAAAAATAGCTGACGTTAATCTGGTTAGCTCGTTACCAGCGGCCCTGTCGCGTTACTTATGCAGATGTGCTTCCCAAGATCGAAAAGGGATTGCTGTTCGCTGCTTATCCACGCGACTTCCCTATCATTGCATATCATCTCGATGGGACTCCGATCTATCAAGATGTCTTCACCAAAGCCGCTCTCACACCGCTCTTCGAAAAAGGAGTCCTTGTACCTGCAACAGAAAGTGCGTTCCCCATCATAGCCTATAAGCTCGACGGGACGCCATACTACCCTACCAAGATGAGAGTGATGATCTCCCCAAAAGCAAAAAGAAGAAGAAGAAGTCCAGCCAACAGATGCTAAAAGAAAGATATGAAGCAGGAGACCGGCCTCTTAGGTGAACACTCAGGGAAGTTTGACTATTACGTCCAATACTCGAAGCCCCCTGAGCCTGATCCTGCATTGATCCCACCGCTTCCTTCCTGGGATGACTATCCCCCTGTACCAACATATACCCCGGGACCCATAACGGGTTCGCTGGAAGAAACTGTGGAAAACACAGGATGCTGCTTCATACCTCCTCAAGAGACTCTACCGATCTTGGAAGCTAATGACTTCGATCAGATATACCAGAATCCGGAGGAGCAAGATCGTGCTGAAAGGGAGATAGTCAAGAAGGAAATTGATGAGTGGATGAATGAAGTTTACCCTAATGTGGCTGACAAGCTACTTTATGGGAACTTTAACCAGGACTTTCACGGGATGGATGCACGCACCTACGTTGAGAAGCACAGGGATCAACAAGGGAAATTTGACCCTTATCAGCTCATTACTTCCCCAGGAGCTAGGGTGCGAATCAGAATCAAGGAAGAAAGAAATGAAGAGGAAGTAGATTACAGCTACCCTAGCTCGACTCCTCCCCGAGGAAGAAGAGCAGGTTCCGAAGAAGCAACATCAACCGACCGGTCCGAGTTGACACATATGATGAGGGAGTTAGAGCAGCTCAAAGGACAAATGAAGATGATGGTGCAACTAATGACAGCTATGGTATCCTCCAGGGGAATAGAGCCCACCAAACTCCTCCCTCAAGTCCAGCAGCACAAAGAAGAAATGGACAAGCAGGTCAAAAAGAAGAGGGAATTCGATCCCCTCCCAATTCTGCCATCTCGTCTACTTCCAGAATTGATTGCATCAAAACTGGTCACTCCCATGCCTCCTAAACCGGTGAATCCTCAGGCTCCGGGATTCAATCCAGATGCAAGATGTGAATATCATATGGGAGGTATAGGTCATTGGACCTATGATTGCTACCATCATAGGCATCGGATCCAAGATCTTCTGGACCATCAGTTGTTGAGTTTCTATTGGCGAGGGAGGAATGCGTATTACGCTTTGAAGAATCCATGCCCTTCATTGCAGGATGAATCAGAGAGTAGTAGTCTATGCAAGAAGAGAAAGACGTCCCAGATACAACCACCCATCTCACTCAAAGATAGGCTCGTTTGGCCTAAGGTGAAAGACGAGGATTGCACAGAGATTAACATGATATGCCCTCCGATCCGGCCTCAACACAGGAATAGCCCTGATCTGCACAACGTTATCTCCCAGATCGTTCAGAATGCACCAAATAGGCCTACGGTGGTTTCCTACCAAGGATCGGCCCCTCGATCCACCTACCTAGTACCAGTTCCATCACAACCACAACCGCAGCCCCTTGTCATCACCATTCCAAGCGCATCATTGACCGCACCAAAGGTTCCGCAAACCCTAACACTCAGACCCATCCCAAAACCGATGGTTATCACCTATCCACCCTCGAAGGGACCCATCACTATCAGCCTCCCTCAATTGGAACCTTACACGGGAAATCATGCTGTGCCTTGGAATTACGGCATCGAGGCTACTACCGAGGGAAAAGATCGAGCCTGAGGTACTTCTGAATGCCTTCAATTCGCTTGAGAAGCCGTCTCTTCTTCGTAAGTTCTCCCCAGACAAGACTCCTTGAAGGAGGCCAGAGTACTCTGCAGAGATTGATCCTGTTGTTCCCAGACCCGCCTGACTAAATTGCCGAAGTCTTCATGAGAGAACCAGGCAGCTTCCATTCTAAAAGGTCTTCGATTGGCAGGGAACTGCTTGAATAAAGGCTGTTCCACCCAACCCTCATCCAGTTTTTTTGAAAGGAGTCAAGTCAGGCTTTCTTCAACATCTGTACTGGATCTAACCCTTGATTTTGCTTGACTTTAGTTTTCAATAAGGCGCCCTACCCTATCGCTTTATGATAGACCACCTTACTCAAACTCAAATAGGGGGCATCTCGGGCATTGAGAGCAAGGAGACTGGAAAGGGCTGAGGTAAGGGATCGTGAGCCATAAGCAGCAAGCACAGTATTCCAGTAAAGGCCTTACTAATATAAAGGAGGAAAGGATTTTGATCAAGCTCACATTACTATGTTAGGGGATAAATGCGATTCAATCCCCGGGAGCTCTTTTTCCCTAAAGCGAACGGTCTACTCAAGCTCAAGAAAGCTATTGTATTGTAGTTACGGTACTCAATCAAGCCAGCCGTTCAATCAAGCCGATCGATAAAAGCACTTCTATTTCTGTGCTCTCCTTCGAATCTTTAATGAGCCAAGCTTCCTCACGCTTCACGTAAGCCCCCTTGTCCTCTCTCCTTACCTTATTCGATTTCGATTAGGGCGCTCCTTAAGGACCCTCAGCTTCGCGTGAGCTAAGCTAGCAGCTTTCCTTTCCTTAATAGTCGATAGTCGAGCTCGCTTCCTTTCCTGACTCATATTAGTACAGTATACCGGTGTCCCCGGCCCGATCTTTCTTTCTGTCTTAAGAGGGAACGGGAGTTAAGAGTCCTTGAAGAGTTAGATTCCCTTAAGTACCGCCTGACCCTAGACGCACTTAAGTAAGTTAAGCTCAGAACTTGCCCATTTCTTCATCTAACCGTAAGCGATTGCATTCCTTCCGCACTGGGGAGAGGAGAGGGCAGAGAAGAAGACGTCCTTCGCGCAACTTTCTTAAAACTCGAAAGAAGGGTAAAGCCAATTATGACACTAACAAAGAAAAGCAAGGCCCGAATCCGGAAGGAAGAAAACTCGAAGACAGAAAACGAGAGGGAAGGCCCCTTTATAAGCAGGTCGGGTTTAGGACTCCTTTAGGCCTTTGCTTTGAAAGCAAGTCTTCAATCCGATAAGAAGTAGGAAAAAAGGGAGCAAGCCTCGGGTATTTGACTGATGCATAGCAATAGATAGTAGGATAACTACCAATATGAAGATCAACCATATAGCGGATCTCATAATTATATAAGGTCGTCCCTCTTACCAGTCTGCCTTCTTTCTTCGGTTTGAGAGCAGGAGAGAGAACAGATGGTTTGTTAATCTAAGAAGCTAAAAGCCTTTCTTCTTAGAAAAAGAAGCGGTAAGCCACGAAGATGCAGGAGCAAAAGGAGGCGAAGGGACCATTATCCTTTCCTAGTCAGTAAGTAAAGCTCTTCCATTAAGACCCCGCTTGAGGAAGCAACCAAGCTTTCTCCTCTAGTCTCTTGCCTCGTCAGCAAGCTCTTCCATTCTCTTCTCCTTGCCTAGTCCGAAAGCCGTAGCCATCTCAGACTTTTCTTTTGTCGAGTGAAGTCCTGGAGTGACTGCCTTCCTCCTTTTGCTTTTGTCGACCTGAAGCTGCAGTGAAGGAGGGAATGGATTATCTTACTGAGGAATTCAATAGCTCGACTGGAAAGGAGAGGAAGGAGCATAAAAGAGTATCTGAGGAAGTAGTTTAAGTCTCAGGATCTTTTCTTTCAAGAGAAGGAGCAAGTACAGGGCTAGGTCCCAGCATAACGGGAGGCGAAGGAGACCTTGATAAAGAGAAATCCGTTTGGTTCCCTTATTGATATTGATTAGGGCTAGTCATAGAAGGGGCTTGAATCGCTATCTTAGGAAGAAATCCAACTAGGAAATGAGATATGGTCCCGGTCTTCTTCCCCCTTAGAAAGGAACTCTTCGCCTCATACGGTTCGAGATCGAGAAAAAG